AAGTTTTTTTTCTAGTTATTTAAATAGTGGGTCTAAGAGAAACAATCACTTTAATAGTTGCATTGATAATTATCTTCGTTTTGAAGTCAGTATTAATAGTTCCATTTCGGGTGGTACCGACAATTACAGTGACAGTTACATTTATAGTTTCATTTGTACTGAAAATGTAACTGGTAGTGAAAGTGGGAGTTCTAGTTCTGGTATAAGAACTAGTAAAAATGGTAGTGATTTCAATATAAGAAGAAGATCTAATGATTTCGGTAGAAATAAAAAATACAGACATTTATGGGTTCAATGCGAAAATTGTTATGGATTAAATTATAAAAAATTTTTTAGGTCAAAAATGAATATTTGTGAACAGTGTGGATATCATTTGAAAATGAGCAGTTCAGATAGAATCGAACTTTCGATTGATCCGGGGACTTGGGATCCTATGGATGAAGATATGGTCTCTATGGACCCCATGGAATTTCATTCAGAGGGGGAACCCTATAGAGATCGTATCAATTCTTATCAAAGAAAGACAGGTTTAACTGAAGCTGTTCAAACAGGCATAGGTCAACTAAATGGTATTCCCATAGCAATTGGAGTTATGGATTTTAAGTTCATGGGAGGTAGTATGGGATCCGTAGTAGGCGAGAAAATCACCCGTTTGATCGAGTATGCTACTAATCGATCTTTACCTGTCATTATTGTGTGTGCTTCTGGAGGAGCGCGCATGCAAGAAGGAAGTTTGAGTTTGATGCAAATGGCTAAAATATCTTCCGCTTCATATAATTATCAATCAAATAAAAAATTATTCTATGTATCAATCCTTACATCTCCTACAACCGGTGGAGTAACAGCCAGTTTTGGTATGTTGGGAGATGTCATTGTTGCTGAACCTAATGCCTACATTGCATTTGCGGGTAAAAGAGTAATTGAACAAACATTGAATAAGACAGTACCCGATGGTTCACAAGCGGCTGAGTATTTATTCCATAAAGGTTTATTTGACCCAATTGTACCACGTAATCCTTTAAAAGGTGTTCTGAGTGAGTTATTTCAGCTCCACGGTTTCTTTCCCTTGAATCAAAATTCAAAAAATTAATAAAGTATAGCACAAATTTCAGTTATTTGTAGCGAACAAGTATTTAGTTCATCGTAATCAAAAAAAAACTAAAAAGAATGGTGTTTTCTTTGATGACATAAGTTCTACTTGTAATAAGAGTTAGAAGTTTCGGGTAATTACTTTTTATTTTTTCCTCCGGATCTCTTTTTTTATCCTACCTCTATTCATGATTAGTAATCACGAACCCTCTATCAACAGGATAAAAAAGTGAATTTTTCCCTCCGAGGAATTAGAATTAGGGAAAATAAAAAAAAAATTATCTGGCCTTCTTACGTATTAATATAGACAATAAAAAAAAATATCGAAATCAAAATAAAAAGAAATAAATATAAAATAGAGAATAGAAGTTATTTCTATATCTATCGATAACCCCCATTTTTTACTATGAATCCCCGTTTGTTGGATGGATCGAATTAGTTAGAGTCGCAAACTCCTAATAAAATCTTTTATTTTCATAATAAACTCCTTATTAGATTAGAAAGATAGAAAGAAATAAGGATGGGAGAAGAATAATAAAATATATTAATAAAGTGAATTATCATACATATTCGTGTAGAAAGATGAATAAGTACACTTCTTAGTTCTACATTCCTTGCACTTATTAACTACTTATAAATAATATTATAAATATAATACAGTTTATGATATATACTTAACTTAGAATAGATATACTTATCATATCATAAGATATCTTTCTCTTTCTATTTCTAATAGATAGAAATATTAAATCGAGGCACCCATTCTATGACAGATCTCAACTTACCCTCTATTTTTGTGCCTTTAGTGGGCCTAGTATTTCCGGCAATTGCAATGGCTTCTTTATCTCTTCATGTCCAAAAAAATAAAATTGTCTAGATCCGATGGGACCAAATCTCATCAATTTATTTCAACACTGGATCATAATACAGATATTTATTTAGTGTAATATGGTACGATATGTGACTCTTTACGAACACAAATGAAAGAACTGTTATGCATGCAGATACATGATATCCGCATAAATGCATGTATATGCAGGTATAGCTGGTTAAATTTAAAATGGATCGGCGAATATTTTATTTAAATGGAAAGTCAATGTATCTAACAAATTACTTCTAACGGGTTTACATCAGAATAGTGCTAGTTAATGAAAGTGACTTCGGGATCAAGAAAGTAAAATTCATTTGGGTTATTCTCTCAATTCCAATCGAATGCAACTGGATCTAGTAGAGTATGAATTGGCGATCAGAACATATATGGATAGAACTTATAATGGGGTCTCGAAAAACAAGTAATTTTTTCTGGGCCTGTATCCTTTTTTTAGGTTCACTAGGATTCTTAGTGGTTGGAACTTCCAGTTATCTTGGTAGGAATCTGATATCCGTATTTCCATCTCAGCAAATTATTTTTTTTCCACAAGGGATCGTGATGTCTTTCTATGGGATCGCAGGTCTATTCATTAGCTCCTATTTGTGGTGCACAATTTCATGGAATGTAGGTAGTGGTTATGACCGATTCGATAGAAAAGAAGGAATAGTGTGTATTTTTCGTTGGGGATTTCCTGGAAAAAATCGTCGCATCTTCCTTCGCTTACTTATGAGAGATATCCAATCCATCAGAATGGAGGTTAAAGAGGGTCTTTATCCTCGTCGTGTCCTTTATATGGAAATCAGAGGCCAAGGAGCCATTCCCTTGACTCGTACTGATGAGTATTTTACTCCACGAGAAATTGAACAAAAAGCTGCCGAATTGGCCTATTTCTTGCGCGTACCAATTGAAGTATTTTGAAATGAACTGAAGAAAAAATTGAAAAAACTTGCTAATTTCCTTTTTAATACAACCGTCGACTCTATCTGATATTTTTCTGAAGTACGAGTTCTATAAAAAGGTATTGAACCCATGGATCTATTTCCCATTTTTGTCTAGTAATTTAGATCTCGGATCTAGAAGGAAAGGAATATAGAAATAGAATAAGGGTCCTTTTAGGATAAAAATGAAAAAAAAAAGAAAGCCTGGGTCTCCCTCCCATATATTTCATCCATAATATTTTTGCCCTGGTGGGTCTCTCTCTCATTTAATAAATGTCTGGAACCTTGGGTTACTAATTGGTGGAATACCGGGAAATCCGAAACTTTTTTGAATGATATTCAAGAGAAAAACGTTCTAGAAAGATTCATAGAATTGGAAGAACTATTCCTCTTGGATGAAATGATAAAGGAGTACCCGGAGACACATATACAAAAACTTCGTATAGGAATACATAAGGAAACGATACAATTGGTCAAAACACACAATGAATATCATCTCCATATCATTTTGGATTTCTCGACAAATATAATTTGTTTCGCTATTCTAAGTGGTTATTTTATTCTGGGTAATGAAGAACTTGTCATTCTTAATTCTTGGATTCAGGAATTCCTCTATAACTTAAGTGACACAATAAAAGCTTTTTTGATTCTTTTAGTTACTGATTTATGGATCGGATTTCATTCGACCCATGGTTGGGAACTAATGATTGGTTCGGTCTACAACGATTTTGGATTGGTTCATAACGATCAAATTATATCTAGTCTTGTTTCCACTTTTCCAGTTATTCTAGATACAATTGTGAAATATTGGATCTTCTATTATTTAAATCGTGTATCTCCTTCACTTGTAGTCATTTATCATTCAATGAATGAATGAAGAACTCATTTGATCTCCTGATATCAATCAAATCAGAATCTTTCTTCGTATATAAAATAAAGAAAGCATTTTAAATCTTACTTAATTCTTTATACTTCTAGCTCTTCAAGGTATTCGTCCTATATTCCAGTACAATTATCCCAGTACAATGACAGACTCGTGTATAGGGAACTATACTAGCTACCTATCTAATTTATTGTAGAAATTCCGGGATCAATGATTGGACATGCAAAATAGAAATACTTTTTCTTGGGTAAAGGAACAGATGACTCAATCGATTTCTGTATCGATCATGATATATGTAATAACTCGGGCATCTATTTCAAATGCATATCCCATTTTTGCGCAGCAGGGTTATGAAAACCCACGAGAAGCAACTGGACGAATTGTATGTGCCAATTGCCATTTAGCTAATAAGCCCGTGGATATTGAAGTTCCGCAAGCCGTGCTTCCTGATACTGTATTTGAAGCAGTTGTTCGAATCCCTTATGATATGCAACTGAAACAAGTTCTTGCTAATGGTAAAAAGGGGGCTTTGAATGTGGGGGCTGTTCTTATTTTACCCGAGGGATTCGAATTAGCCCCACCCGATCGTATTTCTCCCGAGGTGAGAGAAAAGATGGGAAATCTGTCTTTTCAGAGTTATCGTCCCAATAAAAGAAATATTCTTGTGATAGGTCCTGTTCCCGGTCAGAAATATAGTGAAATCGCCTTTCCCATTCTTTCCCCCGACCCTGCTACGAGGAAAGACGTTCACTTCTTAAAATATCCCATATATGTAGGTGGGAACAGAGGAAGGGGTCAGATTTATCCTGATGGGAGCAAGAGTAACAATACAGTCTATAATGCTACATCAGCAGGTATAGTAAGCAGAATAGTACGTAAAGAAAAAGGAGGATATGAAATAACCATAGTTGATGCATCGGATGGACATCAAGTGGTTGATATTATACCTCCAGGACCAGAACTTCTTGTTTCAGAGGGTGAATCCATCAAGCTTGATCAACCATTAACAAGCAATCCCAATGTAGGAGGGTTTGGTCAGGGAGATGCAGAAATAGTGCTTCAAGATCCATTACGTGTCCAAGGCCTTTTGCTCTTCTTGGCATCTGTTATTTTGGCACAAGTTTTTTTGGTTCTTAAAAAGAAACAGTTTGAAAAGGTTCAATTGTATGAAATGAATTTCTAGGTCCAGAAATTCCTTAACAACAAGTTGGTAAAAAGC